CTACGGAGCACGAAAAGGGGTTGTGGATACTGCTGTACGAACATCGGATGCTGGATATCTGACGCGCAGACTTGTTGAAGTAGTTCAACACATTGTTGTGCGTAGAACAGATTGTGGCACCACCCGAGGGTTTTCAGTGAGTCCTATAAATGGGCTGATGTCGGAAAAAGTTTTTAGTCAAACATTGATTGGGCGTGTACTAGCAGACGATATATATATGGGGCCGCGATGCATTGCCATTCGAAATAAGGATATTGGTATTGGACTTGTCAATCGATTCTTAACCTTTCGAATACACCCAATATCTATTAGAACTCCCTTTACTTGTAGGAGTATATTTTGGATCTGTCGATTCTGTTATGGACGGAGTCCTACTCATGGCGACCTGGTCGAATTGGGGGAAGCTGTAGGTATTATTGCGGGTCAATCTATTGGAGAACCGGGTACTCAACTAACATTAAGAACTTTTCATACTGGTGGAGTATTCACTGGGGGTACTGCAGAACATGTACGAACTCCCTCTAATGGAAAAATCAAATTTAATGAGGATTTGGTTCATCCCACACGTACACGTCACGGACATCCTGCTTTTCTGTGTTATATAGACTTGTATATAACTATTGAGAGTGAAGACATTCTACATAATGTGAATATTCCACCTAAAAGTTTTCTTTTAGTCCAAAATGATCAATATGTAGAATCCGAACAAGTAATTGCTGAGATTCGTGCCGGAACATACACTTTCAATTTTAAAGAGAAGGTTCGAAAACATATTTATTCAGATTCAGAGGGAGAAATGCACTGGAGTACCAATGTGTACCATGCATCTGAATTTACATATGGTAATGTTCATCTCTTACCAAAAACAAGCCATTTATGGATATTAGCAGGAGTGTCTTTCAGATCCAGTCTAGTCCCTTTTTCGCTTCACAAAGATCAAGATCAACTGAACATTCATTCGCTTTCTGTCGAACGAAGATATAGTTTTAACCGCTCAGTGACTGATGAGCAAGTGGAACATAAATTCTTTCGTTCGGATATTTATGGTAAAAAAGAAGGCAATATTCCTGTTTATTCAGAATTTAATCAAATCATATATACTGGTCGTTGCAATATACTATACCCTGCTATTCTCTATGAAAATTCGAATTTATTGTCAAAGAGGCGAAGCAATAGATTCATCATTCCATTCCAGTCGATTAACGAACGAAAGAAAGAAACAATGCTCGATTCAGATTCCGGTATCTCGGTTGAAATACCCATAAATGGTATTTTCCGCAGAAATAGTATTCTTGCTTATTTCGATGATCCTCAATACAGAAGAAAGAGTTCAGGAATTACTAAATATGGGACTATGGAGGTGCATTCAATCGTCAAAAAAGAGGATTTGGTTGATTATCGAGGGGCAAAAGAATTTAAGCCAAGATACCAAATGGAAGTAGATCGATTGTTTTTCATTCCCGAGGAAGTACATATTCTGCCTGGATCTTCTTCTATAATGGTGCGGAATAATAGTCTCATTGGAGGAGATACACTAATCACTTTAAATAGAAGAAGCCGAGTAGGCGGATTGGTGCGAGTGGAGATAAACAAAAAAAGGATTGAACTTCAAATCTTTTCTGGAGATATCTATTTTCCTGGAGAGACAGATCGGATAGTCCGACACAGCAACATCTTAATACCACCAGGAACGGGAAAAACAAATTCGAAGGAATCAAAAAAGAAATGGAAAAATTGGATTTATGTCCAAGGCATTACACCGACCAAGACAAAGTATTTTGTTTTGGTTCGACCTGTAGAAACATATGAAATAGCAGATGGTATAAATTTATCAACACTTTTCCCTCAGGATCCGTTGCAGGAAAGGGATAACATGACACTTCAAGTTGTCAATTATATCCTTTATGGAAATGGCAAAGCCTTTTTTGGAATTCCTGACACAAGTAGTCAATTAGTTCGAACTTGTTTAGTATTGAATTGGAACTCCGCTAAAAAAGGTTCTTCTATCGGGGAGGCCCCTGTTTCCTTTGTTCAAGTAAGGACAAATGATCTGATTCGAGATTTTATAAGAATCGACTTAGTCAACTCCCCCCTTTCGTATACCGGAAAAAGGAACGATTCATCAGGTTCATGGTTGATCTATAATACTGGATCAAGTCGCACCTATATCAATCCTTTTTATTCAAAGACATGGATTCAACAACCCCTTATCCAAAATCAAGTAACTATTCGTACCTTGTTGAATAGAAATAACGACTATCAATCTTTGAGAATTTTGTCATCATCCAATTGTTCTCGACTGGGACCATTCAACAGTGCAAAATCTCACAATGGAATAAAAGAAGCACTTAAAAGAGACCCTCCCATAGTTTCAGTTAGCAAATTGAAATCATTGGGTTCCTTAGGAGCAGCCCTTCCAATTACGAATTTTGACCCTTTACTAACCCATAATCAAATATTGATAATGAAATATTTTCAACTTGACAATTTAAAACAGACTTTTGAAATAATGAAATATTTTGTAATGGATGAAAATGGAAGGATTTCGAATTCCGATCTATGCAGTAAAAAATGTTTGAATCCATTTCATTTGAATTGGTATTTTTTCTATTGTAATTTTTTTGAAGAGAGACCCACCATAATTAGTCTTGGGCAGTTTATTTGTGAAAATGCATGTATAGCGAAAAACAGACCCCACCTAAAGTCGGGCCAAGTTTTCATTGTTCAAGTTGATTCTATAATAATTCGATCAGCTAAACCCTATTTAGCCACGCCAGGAGCAACTGTTCATGGACATTATGGAGAAATCCTTTCTACGGGAGATACTTTGGTTACATTTATATATGAAAAATCAAGATCTGGTGATATAACGCAGGGTCTTCCAAAAGTGGAACAAGTCTTGGAAGTACGTTCAATTGATTCAATATCGATGAACCTAGAAAAGAGAGTTGAGGGTTGGAACGAGCATATAACAAGAATTCTTGGAATTCCTTGGGGATTCTTGATTGGTGTCGAGCTAACTATAGTGCAAAGTCGTATCTCTTTGGTTAATAAGATACAAAAGGTTTATCGATCCCAGGGTGTGCAGATTCATAATAGGCATATAGAAATTATTGTACGCCAAATAACATCAAAAGTTTTAGTTTCAGAAGACGGAATGTCTAATGTTTTTTCACCCGGAGAACTAATTGGATTGTTGCGAGCGGAACGAACGGGGCGTGCTTTGGACGAAGTAATCTGTTACCGAGCTATTTTATTGGGAATAACAAGAGCATCTCTGAATACTCAAAGTTTCATATCCGAAGCGAGTTTTCAAGAAACCGCTCGAGTCTTAGCAAAAGCTGCTCTAAGGGGTCGTATCGATTGGTTGAAGGGCCTAAAAGAAAACGTTGTTTTGGGAAGTATGATCCCCGTTGGTACCGGATTCAAAGAATTAGTACATCGTTCAAGGCAACATAAGAACAAAAATATAAATTTATTTGGGGGGAAAATGCAAAATATTTTGTTCCACCATAGAGATTTATTTCAGTCTTACATTTCAAAGAATTACCACGATACATCAGAACAATCATTTCTGGGATTTACTGATTTCTCAGATCGGATTCAGCCCTTTTAACTAGTCTGTAGTTGAGTTGATCTGGCCATTTAATTTGGTAATTGGTAAACTAAGTAAGAAAAAGAATCAGGGAATACAAACAAATAGAAAGGAATTAATGCCTTGGATTGTGTATCAACGGACAATCTCCGGTAGAAGTGAAGGTTCCATCGGAACAACTATTTATTTTATTTCAGGGTACGTCGTCTCTTTTTTTTTAAGGGGAGGAAGTGTGGAGAGAAATGACAAAAAGATATTGGAACATCAATTTGGAAGAGATGATGGAAGCGGGAGTTCATTTTGGTCATGGTACTAGAAAGTGGAATCCGAGAATGGCACCTTATATCTCTGCAAAGCGTAAAGGTATTCATATTACAAATCTTACTCGAACTGCTCGTTTTTTATCAGAAGCTTGTGATTTAGTTTTTGATGCAGCAAGTAAGGAAAACCAATTTTTAATTGTTGGGACCAAAAAAAAAGCAGCTGATTCAGTAGCCCGAGCTGCAATAAAGGCTCGATGTCATTATGTTAATAAAAAATGGCTTGGTGGTATGTTAACGAATTGGTCCACGACAGAAACACGACTTCATAAGTTCCGGGATTTAAGAATGGAACAAAAAACGGGGGGGATCAACCGTCTTCCGAAAAGAGATGCAGCTATGTTGAAGAGACAATTATCGCACTTGCAAACGTATCTGGGTGGGATTAAATATATGACAGGTTTACCCGATATTGTAATCATCATTGATCAGCAAGAAGAAGATACGGCTCTTCGAGAATGTATCACTTTGGGAATTCCAACAATTTGTTTAATTGATACAAATTGTGACCCAGATCTTGCAGATATTTCGATTCCAGCGAATGATGACGCTATAGCTTCGATCCGATTAATTCTTAACAAACTAGTATTTGCTATTTGTGAGGGTCGTTCTAGATATATAAGAAAGCCTTGATTAATAATAAGATAAAATGACTTTTTGATTTCCATAGATTTTTAGAATTGCTTGTATGGGTCTGGAATGAAAAAAGAAAAATCAATGGGGATATTATGTGATTTGTTGGTATACAAAATATAAAAAGAAAAAAGCGATGATTGAATCAAAATAATTCCTTTTCAAGTTCTATTTCTGTCAGAGGGCAATATGAACGTTCTATCATGTTCCATCAACACATTCTATGCTATATCCGGTGTGGAAGTAGGCCAACATTTATATTGGCAAATCGGGGGTTTCCAAGTGCATGCCCAGGTACTTATCACTTCTTGGATTGTAATTGTTATCTTATTAGGTTCAACCGCTATCGCTATTCGGAATCCACAAACTATTCCGAATAGCAGTCAGAATTTTTTCGAATACATTCTTGAATTCATTCGAGACGTGAGCAAAACTCAGATTGGAGAAGAATACGGTCCTTGGGTTCCTTTTATTGGAACTCTGTTTCTCTTTATTTTTGTTTCGAATTGGTCCGGGGCTCTTTTACCTTGGAAACTGATACAGTTACCTGAAGGGGAGTTAGCTGCACCTACGAATGATATAAATACTACTGTTGCTTTAGCTTTACTCACATCACTAGCCTATTTTTATGCGGGTCTTAGCAAAAAAGGATTGGGTTATTTTGGTAAATACATTCAACCAACTCCCATTCTTTTACCCATTAATATCTTAGAAGATTTCACAAAACCTTTATCACTTAGTTTTCGACTTTTCGGGAATATATTAGCTGATGAATTAGTAGTAGTTGTTCTTGTTTCTTTAGTACCTTCAGTGGTTCCTATACCTGTCATGTTCCTTGGATTATTTACAAGCGGTATTCAAGCTCTGATTTTTGCAACTTTAGCTGCGGCTTATATAGGAGAATCCATGGAGGGCCATCATTGACTTGTTTTTTATTTCGAAATAAGCTTTTTAGCTTAGATAAAATCAAAGTAATATTAATTTGTTTGTTTTAACAAAATTGCAATTGCATAAATTTAAATTAATCAAATACTAAGATTGCTATGCAATGATTCGTAATGAATTCGTCTATTTTTCTGGAATAATGAAATGATAAGAAAAGGAATAAAAGAGTCAAAAATTTGATTCCTCAAAAATGGGTTGGTAGGAGAGCGGGTGTTAGCCTAGGTATATCTAATCTAATGGTTATAAGTCAACTCTTGGAACTGTTTCGAAGACGGATTCTAGAATCTGATTGATTCTAAGATAGGAATAGTAGGTTTACATTATCCAAGACGGACTTGTATATGTGATAATGGATTAGGTATATATGACCTAAGGATAGATCTAATTGGATTTCTTGCTATGAATTTAGACGGGGATTCCAATAGAAGTACTTCCGTTTCGTCTGTGACTGTGAATTGAATAAGAAACGAAATCAAGAAAAAGAACGAAGAATACAAAGAACAATTGGAGACAAAGCAACGGACTAAGTAAAGTTGTAGTACTTCACATCAGAGTTCTTAGTTACTTCGCCTGGATCTATTTTAGTGATAGAATAATTAAGTTCTAATTCATTGGTTGCTTGTATCATTAACCATTTCTTTATTTTGGTGCGAGGAACTTCTAATGAATCCACTGATTTCTGCTGCTTCCGTTCTTGCTGCTGGATTAGCTGTCGGACTTGCTTCTATTGGACCTGGAGTTGGTCAGGGTACTGCTGCGGGCCAAGCTGTAGAAGGTATTGCGAGACAACCCGAGGCCGAGGGAAAAATAAGAGGTACTTTATTGCTTAGTCTGGCTTTCATGGAAGCTTTAACAATTTATGGACTAGTTGTAGCATTAGCGCTTTTATTTGCAAATCCCTTTGTTTAATCTAATCCTAGAAATCTAAATCAAAAAATACATATTTTTTGATTCCCCTGTCCTTCCCGCCCAAAATTTCACTCCTACAATTACTTATCTAGTTAAGATAATGCCCAATTTCCGGGAAGGACAGATTTTGGGGTGGGGGTGTTCGCATATCACCTTGCTTTTTTCCTTCCCCTTCTTAGTCGAAATTGGAAAAGGAAAATCGAATTCTACATAGAATAGATTTTTGACACTGTTTAGAAATAAAATACAGGGGGGCGAAGTGATACAAAAAGAACTCTGTTTGCCTTTTTTATTCTAGGGAGATCATATGAAAAATGTAACCGATTCTGTCGTTTATTTGGGTCACTGGTCATCCGCCGGGAGTTTCGGGTTTAATACCGATATTTTAGCAACAAATCCAATAAATCTAAGTGTAGTGCTTGGTGTATTGATCTTTTTTGGAAAGGGAGTGTGTGCGAGTTGTTTTTTTTTTCAAAAAAAGGGGCTGGATCCAACCAGCTGCACCTTTTTGTTATAACTAGAAAAAGTGCATAATTCCACGAATTACTTCTGAATAACTTAACAAATCATATGGAAGAACCATAGCATTTCGTGAGTTTTTGGTAAATCTATTTTGATTCTCTATATGAACCAATAAAGTAGGTCCAATAGCATGGTTAAAACGAAAACGTTTGAAATCCGGCGCAGCATGGTACTCTTTCTACCACTATGTTAATACAAGCATGGTTTTTACTCTAATTGGAATTTTTTTTTCGATATATAACACTCATGTCGATAAATTAATTTGAACCATTTTTTGGAAAAAAGGGTGTTTCACCTACTTTTTATCCAAGGCTGATGTGATGGGATGACCTATGTATAAAATAAGGTAAGAAGCTTTTTTGGATTTGAAAAAAAAAAAAAAACAATTTTGCTGACAATTACATATACATATTTTTTCTGTGGTTAGAAGAGTCCTCCTAATATTCTGGTCTTGGATTAGTGATCTGGTTCCATATTTTTAGTTTGGAATATGAACAGAAAAAAGAGGATAGGCTCAGTCCATTCAACAAAAGATCTGGGATTATAAATAAGAAAGAGTTGGAATATTTGAGCGTG